TTATATTAATTGAAAATTAATCAATTCCTTAAAAATCAAAATTTTAAATGCTTAAACACTCAAATATAAATTTATAAAGTGCCTGAAAAAGGATTAATCTGATAGATTAAATTATGTATATTTTCCTAACTATACCTTTATATTAAAATTTAAAAAATAAGCTAACACTAAGCTATTGAACTCATAATTCAATTATAAAGGTTATCTTTAATCCTTTTTTTTTATTATTTTTATAAATTTTTCTAAAATTATTTTTTTTATTTTAATAATTATTAGAACTCTAATAGTTATCTCTTCAAAATCATGAATCAACTGTTGAATTAGGCTAGAAATTAATTTAATATTTTTTATTCCCCTAATTCATGTAAAAAATAATTCATTAAACAATGAATTTTTAATAAAATTTTTTTTTATTCAACTAGTTACTTCTATTACATTAATTATTTCAATTATATTCATAAATTTAAGATCCTCTTCTTATTTCAATAATTTTACTTTAATCTTTAATTTAACTATATTAATAAAAATAGGAGTAGCTCCCTTTCACCTTTGAATAATTCAAATTATTGAATACCTAAGATGAATATCTTTTCTTATCATCATAACCTGACAAAAAATTGCCCCTTTAATTATAATATCTTACTTAATTAACTATAACTTAATTATAGTATTTATCTTAATTAACTGTCTTATTGGGTCTTTCATAGGATTTAACCAACTTTATATACGTAAAATACTATTCTTTTCCTCTATTCACAATATAGGATGATTATTAAGAACTTTAATCCTAAATCTCAATATTTGACTCATTTTTTTTAGTATTTATACTTTTACTATAATTATCCTCATTACCTCAATTTATTCTATTAATATTAATAATATAAATCAATTATTTAATTTTAATCTTAAAAATATTAAATATATTAATATTATTATCTTACTTCTTTCATTAAGAGGCCTACCCCCTCTAATTGGGTTCTTCCCCAAGTGATTAATTTTAATTTCATTCATTAAAACTAATAATTTTATAATCTTTATTATAATAATTCTTACCCTCATCAACCTTTATTTTTATCTCCGCATATTTTACCCTTTTCTCATTATATCCAAATTTTACTTAAAATGATCAAAAATTTCACTTTACAATAACTCCTCTTTTCTTTATCAATTATGTATGTTTAATATAAATATTTTTCTAGTTTTCTTTCCTCTAATTTTTCTATTAATTTAATATCACAAAGTCTTTAAGTTAACAAAACTATTAATCTTCAAAATTAAAATTAAAGTAAATCTTTAAGTCTTAATAATTTTATAATTATTTCTTTAAATTTGCAATTTAAAATCTTTAAAAGAATATAAAACTTATTAGTAAAAAAATATTTTAATATTTATCCTTAAATTTACAATTTAACACATTTCATCTGTCATTTTACTACTAATGATCAATAAATGATTATTTTCTACTAACCATAAAGATATTGGAACCCTATATTTTATTTTCGGCATTTGATCAGGACTTTTAGGAGCCACTCTTAGATTACTAATCCGTATTGAATTGAGTACACCTAATACCCTTATTGGTAATGATCAAATTTATAATGTAGTTGTTACTGCCCATGCTTTTATTATAATTTTTTTTATAGTTATACCTATTATAATTGGAGGATTCGGTAACTGACTTGTCCCCCTAATATTAGGTGCCCCTGATATGGCCTTTCCCCGAATAAATAATATAAGTTTCTGACTTCTGCCACCTTCCCTAACATTTTTAATCTTTAGAAGACTAGTTAATAGAGGAGCAGGAACGGGGTGAACTGTTTACCCCCCTCTCTCTTCTAACCTCTCTCATATAGGAAGATCAGTAGACCTGGCCATTTTCTCTCTTCATCTTGCCGGTATCTCCTCAATTCTCGGGTCAATTAATTTTATTACTACTATTTTAAATATAAAAATTAATCATTTAAAAATAGATAAACTACCCCTCTTTATTTGATCAATTTTAATTACTACAGTTCTACTTTTACTTTCTTTACCAGTATTAGCTGGAGCTATTACCATACTTTTAACTGATCGCAACTTAAATACCTCTTTTTTCGATCCTGCAGGAGGGGGGGACCCTATTCTATATCAACACTTATTTTGATTTTTTGGTCATCCTGAAGTCTATATTTTAATTCTCCCAGGATTTGGAATTATTTCTCATATTACCATACATGAAAGATCTAAAAATGAATCATTTGGAAACTTAAGAATAATTTATGCGATACTTTCTATTGGTCTCTTAGGTTTCGTAGTTTGAGGTCATCACATATTTACTGTAGGCATAGATGTTGATACACGAGCCTACTTTACTTCTATCACTATAATTATTGCAATTCCAACTGGAATTAAAATTTTTAGATGACTTGCTAATTTTAGAGGAATAAAACTCATTTTTAACCCTAGTTTAAACTGAACTCTTGGATTTATTTTTCTCTTTACTATAGGAGGATTAACAGGTATTATACTTTCCAATTCTTCAATTGATGTAATCTTACATGACACATATTATGTTGTTGCCCACTTCCATTACGTTTTATCTATGGGAGCCGTATTTGCTATTATAGCCGGGTTTATCCACTGATACCCACTTTTTACCGGCCTAATAATAAATAATAAATACTTGAAAATCCAATTTTACTCTATGTTCTTAGGAGTAAACATAACATTCTTCCCCCAACATTTTCTAGGCTTAGCTGGCATGCCTCGTCGATACTCTGATTTTCCTGACTCATTTTTAAGATGAAATATTATCTCCTCTCTTGGATCAATTATCTCAATTTTTAGAATCATAATATTAATATTCATTATTTGAGAAAGAATAGTAAATAAAAAAATAATCATTTTCAATATATTCTCATTAAATTCAATTGAATGACTCCAATTAACCCCCCCTCTTGAACATTCTTATGACCAACTTCCCATCCTAAATAAATATCTAATATGGCAGAATTTATGCAATGAATTTAAGATTCATATATAAAGATTACCAATCTTTTTTTAGAACATTTCAACTTGATCTGCCTTAAATATAAATAATAGAAACTCACCTTTGATAGAACAACTAATCTTCTTTCATGATAACACTCTTCTAATTTTAACAATAATTATAGTCTTTATTTTCTACACTATAATTTTTATCTCTCTAAATAAATTTACCAGATACTTAATTTTAGAAAACCAAACTCTTGAATTTATTTGAACCGTTATCCCCATAATTTTATTAATCTTTATTGCCCTTCCCTCTATTCAAATCCTATACCTAATAGATGAATCAAACAAATCATTTATTACTTTAAAAATTATTGGCAATCAATGATATTGATCCTATGAATACTCTGATTTCAAAAAAATTAACTTTGACTCTTTTATAATTAATACTTACTCACCCCAAAATTTCCGTCTTTTAGACACGGATAATCATATTATCCTTCCTTTCAATACTCAAATTCGTACAATTATCTCTTCAATCGACACCATTCATGCTTGAACTATCCCATCTCTGGGGCTGAAAATAGATGCCATCCCTGGCCGTCTTAATCAAATAACTTTTAATTCCCTTTACCCCGGCTTATTTTATGGTCAATGCTCAGAAATTTGCGGAATTAATCACAGATTTATGCCTATCACCCTAGAAATTATTAATTTTCCTTCATTCTTAAATTGAATCTTAAATTTTTCATCATTAAATAACTTAAATGTAAGTAATGGTCTCTTAAACCATCTTATAATAGATTAACAACTATTTTTAATGAAAGATTTAGTTAAAACGTATAACCTAAATTTGTCAAATTTAAATTAATTTCAATTTTAAAATTAATCTTTATATCCCTCAAATAATACCTTTAAATTGAATTTTCTTATTTATTTTTTTCTCATTATTAATCCTATTCTCACTAAATCTATTCTTCTTTCTAAAAATCAATTTCTCTAAAAATCTTAATACCCATTCTTCCTCCTCTTCTCAAATTTCTAATTCCCATTGAAAATGATAACTAATATTTTCTCTATATTTGACCCATCCTCATCCCTTATAAATTTTCAACTCAAATGATTAAACGCTCTACTAATCTTATTTTTCTTTCCCTACTCTTACTGACTATCCCCCTCCCCTATTCAATTTATATGAATTACTATTTTAAAAAAAATCAACCAAGAAATTAAAATTCTAACTAACCACCTATCATTTACTGGAATCAATATTTTTTTCTCAACACTATTTTTCTTTTTATTATTTAATAATTTCCTAGGTCTTTTCCCCTATATTTTCACTTCCTCTAGCCATCTAACTCTCAATCTTTCAATTTCATTAACTATTTGAATTTCATTAATATTTTACGGATGATTTAATATAACAAATAATATATTTTCACATCTAATCCCCAATAACACTCCTCCTATTCTTATACCATTTATAGTTCTAATTGAAACTATCAGAAATGTAATCCGCCCCCTAACACTAGCAGTTCGACTCTCTGCAAACATAATCGCTGGTCATTTATTAATTTTTTTATTAATAAATAATCCATGTAATTTTATTACATTTAATATCTTAATTATAGCAGAGATTATTCTCATACTTTTAGAAATATCAGTCTCAATTATTCAAGCCTATGTATTTACTATTTTAAGAACTTTATACACCTCAGAAATTAATTAATGTCAACTCACTACAATCATCCCTTCCATTTAGTAAATCCCAGTCCCTGACCTTTACTTATATCTCTTAGATTAATATACTTATTACTAAGAACATCTTATTGATTTAAAACCAATAACTTTACCCCTCTTATAATAATAAGATTTCTTATTACCCTTATAATTATATTTCAATGATGACGAGACATAACACGAGAAAGAACTTTCCAAGGACTTCATACCTTCAAAGTTAATTTAAATATAAAATGAGGAATAATTCTCTTTATTACATCTGAAATTCTTTTCTTTTTTTCATTTTTCTGAACTTTCTTCCATAGAAGTCTTACCCCCTCAATTGAAATCGGCCTATCTTGACCTCCCTCTAATATTATTAGATTTAATCCATTTAAAATCCCCCTTCTTAATACAATTATCCTTCTTATTTCCGGTATTTCAATTACTTGATGTCATCACTCAATTTTAAACAATATACATAAATCTAGAGTTATTAGACTATCTATTACTATTATACTTGGAGGATACTTCTCTGTCCTTCAAAAAATAGAATATTCTGAAGCCTCTTTTACTATTAATGATAGAGTTTATGGTTCTACCTTTTTCCTAACCACCGGATTTCATGGACTACATGTCTTAATTGGTTCTACTTTTCTTGCCATTTGTCTTATTCGTCTTTTAAAATTCCACTATTCTTCTGATCACCACTTTAGATTTGAAGCTGCTGCCTGATACTGACACTTTGTTGATGTAGTATGAATTTTTCTATTCACCTTTATATACTGATGACCTAATTAATCCTTATTTATATAATATATTAAAGTATATTTGACTTCCAATCAAAAAGATTAAATTTTTAATATAAATAAATTCTTATTAATTTACTGATAATATTAATCTTTATTGTAATTAGCAATTTTATAATCATTTTATCAATCTTAATCTCAAAAAAAAAAAAAAAAAATCAAGAAAAACTCTCTCCATTTGAATGTGGATTTAACCCTTTCCTTACCTCTCGATTACCTTTTTCTCTTCAATTCATTATAATTTCTATTATTTTCCTAATTTTCGATATCGAAATCAGCTTAATTCTCCCCATAATTTTATCTTTTAATTTTAATATAATAAATACCTGAATATTAACAGTCTTATTTTTTATTTTCATCTTAATTCTAGGAATCTTTTATGAATGATCTCAAAATTTATTAAAATGAAAAATTTAGGATTATAGTTTATAATTAAAACAATTGAATTGCAATCAATAATTATTATTTTTAATTTATCTTATAAATAAGAAATAAATCATTATATTTAATTTCGACCTAAAATTTAGCCTTATAGGCTCTTATTTAACTCAATTAATTTTAATTGAAACCAAATTAGAGGTATATTAATGTTAATAATATCAATGAAATTAAAACTTCCAATTAGAAATAAATTTAAGTTAAACTTCTAATTTAACACTTAGTGATTAACTCTCATTATTATTTCTTCTATTTATTATCTATTTTTTAGTTTAACTAAAAACTTTACAATTTCAATGTAAAAATAATAGAATCTATTAAAAATATTTTAAGATTTAAACTAATCTTTCTTATATCTTCAATATAAAGCTTTAAATAAATAAGCTATTAAAATTAAAAAATTAAAATAAAAAAAATAATTAAAAATATAAACACTATTATAATTATTTTAAAATAAGTTAAATTCAAATAATAACTCTTTATTCCTCAATTAATTAAATAATTATAAATTACACCCCTAATTAACTTATCAATTCATCCTATCTCCATAATTTTAATTATACTAAACCTAAATTTAAGACTTATATAATTTATGCCCCTAACTGAAATTGAAGGAAGAAAAAATATTAGCCCTATAAATTTATATAAAATCAACAAATTTAAAGAATTAAATTTTTTAAAAATTTTTAAAATCAATCCAATCATCAAAATCCCCATGCCCATAAAAATCAAAATTAAATAAATTTGCCCGCCCATTAAATAAATTATAATAGGATACTCAAATAATATTCATATTAATCCCCTCCCTAAAAAAATTGAAAAAATTGTTAATATAAATATAGATTTAACTATTACATAATCTCTATCATAATAAATATAAAATCTAAAAAATTTACCTCTAAAAAAAAGTATGTAAAATCTTAAACGAATAGTATACATTAAAGTCAATCTAATAGAAAGAAAAAAAAAAAAAAAAAAAAAAAAATTAAAATTTTTTATTAAAATTAATTCTATAATTAAATCCTTTGAATAAAATCCCGCTATAAAAGGGAATCCAACTAAAGCTAAATTTGAAATATTCAATCTTAATGATACTAAAGGTATAAATTTACCCAAATTCCCTATAAAACGAATATCCTGAACATTTATAAGTCTATGAATAATTAATCCAGCACACATAAATAATAATGCCTTAAAAATTGCATGAATTAATAAATGAAAAAAAGCTATTATTTTTCTTCCTATTATTAAAACCCTTATTATAAATCCTAATTGTCTTAAAGTTGATAGAGCAATAATCTTTTTCAAATCATACTCAACCAAAGCTCTAAATCTTGCTATAATTATAGTCAAACACCCCAAGATAAATAAAATTTTTATAAAAAACTGAATCTCTGATCACTTCATAATATCATAAAAACGAATTATCAAATAAACCCCAGCCGTTACTAAAGTTGATGAATGCACCAAAGCTGAAACTGGAGTAGGAGCTGCCATTGCAGCAGGCAATCAAGCTCTAAAAGGAATTTGAGCTCTCTTAGTTATAGCTCCTAAAATTAATAGTACCAAAATTAACTTTATTTCACTATTACCTCTAAGTAAATCATGATATAAAATAAATCTTCATCTCCCAAATCTTATTATTAAACCAATTCTCACTAAAATTATTACATCCCCAATTCGATTTCTTAAAATTGTTAAAACCCCCGAATTTAAAGATTTATAATTTTGATAATAAATTACTAATAAAAAAGAAATTACCCCCAATCCATCTCACCCAATTATAATCCTTACTAAATTTAAACTATAAATCAATAAAATTATAGAAATAACAAATATCATAACTAAAATTACAAAACGTCTATAATATAATTCTATTATCATGTAACTTTTACAATAATTCACAATTCTTAAACTAATTAATAAAACTAAACTTCTAAAAATTAATGATATTCAATCTATATAAAATAATAAAAGCAACTTTAAAGAATTAAGTGATAAAATTTCCAACTCTAAATAAAATCTATAATTATATTTTAAAAAAAAAATAAATATAACAAATATAATTACACCTACTAATAATAATAACTTTATAATAACTTTATTAATTCTTATAATTAATCTTTCTTTAAACCATAAAATAATTTAATATACATGTATAAACTATAACTTTGACTCCACAAATCAATATTTTTTCTTAAACTAATTAAATTAATTATTAATAACAAAAATACCACCATTTATTAAATTCTTTATTATAATCTTTATATATATATATATATATATATATGTAATTACATTAAAACTGAAAAAAAAAAATTTATATTAAAGATAATAAATAACAACGGAAAAAAATGTAAAAATAAAACTAAATATTCCGCTACCATAATCATCTTTAATCTTCTTAATAATAGCCCTCTTCTTAACTTACCATGCTGTCTTGCAGTATAAATATACACCCCATATAAAGCTCTAAAAAATGATATAAATATTAAAACAATTATTAAATTTATTGAATAAAAAATAATATTTATAAATAATAATAATTCTCTAAAAAAATTTAAAAAGGGGGGAACTCCCATATTAATAATTAAAAATAAAAATCAATATAAAGATAAATAAGGATATAAATTAATTATTCCCTTATTCAACATTAATCTGCGTGTCTTCGACCGATCATAAATAATTCCAATTAGATAAAACAATCCAGATGAACAAAATCCATGACCAACTATTAAAATTACACATCCCGACACCCCCAACCACCTTATACTTATAATACCCAATAAAACTATAGATATATGAACTACTGAAGAATAAGCCACCAATATCTTTATATCTACCTGACACAAACAAACAAAGCTTAAATATAAGCCCCCCACCAATCTGATAGTTCTAAAAATATAACTTAATTTCATATTAAGTAAAATTAATCTTCTTAAAAGACGAATAATTCCATAGCCCCCCAACTTTAATATAACCCCTGCTAAAATTATTGAACCAAATACAGGAGCCTCCACATGAGCCTTTGGTAACCACAAATGAACCATATATATAGGTATTTTAACTAAAAATGCCATAATTAAAAATAAATATAAATAAACATTAAAAACCTTAAACGAATATAATATCAATAACCTACCTCTTAAATTAAATAAAACTATAATTCTAATCAAAAGAGGTAATGACATAAATAAAGTATAAAAAATCATATACATACCAGCCTGAATACGCTCAAAATTCCCTCCTCACCCAATAATAAAAATTAAAATTGGAATTATACTAGCCTCAAAATAAACAAAGAAATAAAAATAATTTATAAACCTAAATGCAGCATAAAGAAATAAAATTATAGTTAATATATTAAATATAAAAAATTTACTGTATTTATTAAATTTTAAAATATTTCCTCTTGAAAGAAATATTAACACTGAGATCCATAATGATAATAATAAAAAATTCATCCTAATAAAATCTAACCCTATCCTCAATCTTAAATTTCTAAAAAAAAACCTAAAAGATCCTATAAATATAAATCTAAAAACCAAAATCAACCTTCTAAAAAATATAATTCAATAATCTCGAATAAAGTATATAAAAAAAATATAAAATAAAAATTTTATCATTTTAACAAATTTAATGAAAAAAAATAATCATTTCCATAACTACGAACTATTAAAATTAAAATTACTAAACCTAACACTCCCTCACAAACTATTATAATTATAAATAAAAAAAAAAAAAAAAATTCTCTTTCTATTTTTATTAAATAAACCATTATAAATAATAGAATATTTATTATTATAAATTCTACAATTATCAATAAATTTAATAAATGCTTAAAATTTAAAATAATCTTTAAAAATCTTAAAATTAATAATATATATATATATATAGAAATTAACATTAGTACTTAGTTTAAATAGTTTAACTAAAAACATTGATTTTGTAAATCAAAATTAAATAATAATTTTTTAAACTCAAAAAAATAAACTAATTTATATTTATAATTTCCAAAATTATTATTTTATTCTTAAATTATTTTTTGTAATAATTAAAATCTTTCTTTTAATCTTATTTTTTATTATTATTCTTTTTAACTTAATATTTTTAATAACTAAAACTCCTTTAACTACAGCTCTAATTCTTTTTATTCAGACTATCAACATTACATTAATAATAAATCTAAACTTAAATATTTATTGAATTTCTTATATTTTTTATCTTATAATAATTGGGGGTCTTCTAATTTTATTTATATATATATGTTCAATTTCTTCAAATGAAATTATTCTCATCAACTTAATTAATTTAATTTTCCTAATAAGGGTAACTTTCTTAGTCTTAGTTTTACTTAATAATTATTATTTCTTATTTTCCTTAAAAACTTGATACTTTAATTTTTACTGAAACTCTTCCTCCCTTTTTAATATTATTAGCGACCCTACTATAATTAATAATAAACTTTTCTCTTCTAACTTCCATTTTATAACCATTATATTAATAAATTATCTTCTTCTAAGACTAATAGTAATCTCCAATCTAATTTCTCACTATAACGCCCCACTTCGATCCTCAATATAAAATTACACAAATGTCATCCCTCAACCCTATCAAAATAATCAATAATTCCCTTACCTTTTTACCTACCCCCTCTAATATCAGTTTTATATGAAATTTTGGATCCTTACTTGGATTTTGTTTAATAATTCAAATTATCACAGGATTCTTCCTCTCTCTATATTATTGTGCTAATATTGAAATAGCCTTCTATAGAACTAACTATATTTATCGAAATGTAAATAATGGATGGCTTATCCGAATTCTTCACTCAAACGGAGCCTCCTTTTTTTTTATTTGTTTATACGCTCACATCGGACGTAATATTTATTATGAATCATTTATATTCATTCATACTTGATCTATTGGAGTTACTATTTTCCTTCTAACCATAATAACAGCCTTCCTAGGCTATGTTTTACCTTGAGGACAAATATCATTCTGAGGGGCAACTGTTATTACTAACCTTTTATCCGCCATCCCTTTTTTTGGTAATGATTTAACTCAATGAATTTGAGGAGGGTTTACAATCAATAATGTTACCTTAACCCGATTTTACTCTCTACATTTTATCCTTCCATTTATTATTATGATATTCAGAATTTTCCACCTCATATTTCTTCATCAAACAGGATCTAATAACCCCATTATAACTAATCCTAACTTAGATAAAATTCCTTTCCACCCATTCTTCTCCTATAAAGACACCCTAACTTTACTAGCTTTATTTACTATATTAATATTTATTTCATTAAATTACCCATTTCTATTAGGAGACCCAGATAATTTTATTTTAGCCAATCCTTTAAGAACTCCTCCCCACATTCAACCAGAATGATACTTTCTTTTTGCTTATGCCATTCTTCGTTCTATTCCCAACAAGTTAGGAGGTGTAATTGCACTATTTATATCTATCTTAATTCTCTATTCTCTACCCCTAACTTTTAATAAAAATATTCAAGGATGTCAATTTAATTACTTAAATAAATGATGATTTTGAACTCTTACTTCTTCATTTTTTATTTTAACATTTATAGGGAGACAAGTTATTGAACACCCATTTGTTATCTTAAGTCAAATTTCATCAACTTTTTATTTCTTATTCTTTATTCTTACCCCCCTAATCAACTTAATTTGAAAAAATCTTACTAATTAAATAATTCACATTTTATAGACATCTACCCTTTATTTATCATATATATATATATATATATATATATATATATCAGATTTCTAAATAAATTAATGAGCTTGTAATTAAGCAATAGTTTTGAAAACTTTAGAAAGAAATAATAATTCTATTAATTTTTAATAAACCTAAAAACTTTACACTATTAACAATGAAGATTTCTTTAATTTATATTATAAATATATTTTTAACAAACAAGCATAATTTTATAAATATATAATTTAACCTTACTTCTCCCTACTAAAAAATAATTAAAATAAAATTTACAAAAAATAAATAATTTAAAGAAATAGGCAAATAAATTTTTCAAGTTAAATATATCAATTTGTCAAATCGATATCGTGGGAAAGACCCACGAACTCAAATATATAAAAATACTAGAAAATTTACCTTCAAATAAAAAATCAATTCTATCAAATTTCCCCCCAATATCAACAATCTAAATAAAAATCTCATAAATAATATTATTGAATATTCAGATATAAAAATTAAAGCAAACTCTGACCCCCCATATTCAACATTAAACCCCGAAACTAATTCTCTTTCCCCCTCAGCAAAATCAAAAGGTACCCGATTACACTCAGCTATCATAGTTACTACCAATATCAGTCTTACAGGCATTAATATAAAAATAAATCAACAATTTTGCTGATAGACTTCTATTATCATTAAATTAAAATCCATAACTAAAAAAATTAAACTTAAAAACAAAAAAATTATTCTTACTTCATAAGAAATAGTTTGAGCAATTCTACGTAAAGCCCCAATAAATGAATACTTAGAATTAGAAGACCACCCTGAAAGCATAATTAAATACACCCCCACTCTTAATACACATAATATATACACAAATCTTAACTTATAAAAATTTAACCCAATTAAATAAGGCACTAAAACCCAAATCAATAAAGAAAGAAAAAACCTAAAAATAGGTCTTAAATAATAAATAATAAAATTAGAATTTAATGGCAGAATAAATTCCTTCCTAAATAACTTAATCGCATCTCTAAAAGGCTGTAAAATCCCAATTAAACCCAACTTATTCGGCCCCTTACGCAATTGTATATAACCTAAAACCTTGCGTTCCAATAACGTAAAATAAGCAACTCTCAATAAAACTATAATTAATAAAATCAAATTTCCTACAATAACTAAACCTAAGTCCTTAAAAATTATTATTATTTATATAAATATAATTATATATTAATGAATTCTAAATTCATTGCATAAATTTCTGCCAAAATAATTCATATAAAACCATCCATCTAATATTATTTTAAATATTACTATTTTAAATCTTAACTTAAATATTCTACTATATAAACTAATTTTAATAATTCTTATAATATCAAATCCTTTCGTACTAAAATATCCTTTTTCTAAATATCATATTTTAAGATAGAAACCAACCTGGCTCACGCCGGTCTGAACTCAGATCATGTAAAAGTCTAATAGTCGAACAGACTAAAAATTTGAATTTATGCTCCCAAATTAACTTTTAATCCAACATCGAGGTCGCAAACTTAAATTTAAATAAGAACTTTAAATCTAAATAACGCTGTTATCCCTAAGGTAACTTTTTCTAATAATCATAAATTAAAGATCAATAAATTTATAAATCAATATTATACACACACACACACATATATATATATATATATATATATGTATATATATTTCAAAATTTAAAAATTATTCAAATTTTAAAATCACCCCAATTCAATATTTAATATTTATTAAAAATATTTATTATCAATTAATAAACATAAATATTAAGATCTATAGGGTCTTCTCGTCTTTAAAATCTATTTTTGCTTTTTAACAAAAAAATTAAATTTTAACATCTTAAATAAATAAAGTCTAAATTTTATCCAATCATTCATTCTAGTCTCCATTTAAAAGACTATTTATTATGCTACCTTAGTACAGTCAAAATACTGCAGCCCTTTAAAATTTTAAAACTTATAATATACTAATATAATATATATATATATATATATAAACATACCAATTCAGTGGGCAGATCAAATTTTAAATTAACTCAAAAAACCATGTTTTTGATAAACAGGTAAACTTAATTATATATATATATATATATATATATATATATAATTTTTGCCGAATTCATTTATCTAAATTATTAAACTATTAATATTCCATATTAATTATACTAATTACTACATTTTTAATAATATTAAACCATTAAATATTACATTTAAATAAATTATTAATTAATCACCAATAAAATATATATATATATATATATATATAACTTATTTATTAAAAACTAAAATTAATAAAAAATACTAATTCTATAAACTTATTATTAATTTATTAATTTTTTAATTTAATCATTTATATCCAAGCTTATCCCTAAATATATTAATATTAATTAAATATATATATATATATATATATATATATATAATTAAATTATAATTCAATTATTTTCTTTAAAAACTAGATATCTTTAATACGAAATAACTTTTCATTTCTAAATATAAATTTAAAATAATTATTTTACATTAACTTTATATAATTTATACTTAACTCATTAAACTTCGAGATTAACAAATCCTTTAAATATTTATAATACTCTGATACACAAGATACATCAAATTAAAACTACTTTTTAAATTAATTAAATTTTTCACTCACAATACTAAATTACCTATCAATTTTTAAATTAAATTCTACTTAAATACTATAAATTATTAAATTAAAATTAATTTTCTTATCCAAATAATATATATATATATATACTAACACTAAATTTAGATAAATATCAAATTAGATTATAATTAAACATAATCTTAAATTTTATTGTAAATAAAATATTAATTAATTTGAATTTTTATATATATATATACTAGAAACATTTTCCAATACTTCTACTATGTTACGACTTATCTAAAACTTAAAATTATTAAATTTTAATTATCTAGAGCGACGGGCAATATGTACATAAATTAAAACTAAATTTATTTTAAATAATTTTATAAAATTACTTTTAAATCCTTTTAATTTAATAAAATTTAAATTTATTAATTAATTTTTAATATATTAACTGTAATTCATATATATATATATATATATTCTTATAAATAAGCTGTATCTTGATTTGATATATTTATTAAATATTTAAAATTAATTATCATTAAAAAACAAATAAATTTTTAACAACGATATACAAACAATTATAAGTAAAACAAATCGTGGATTATCATTTAATTTACAAATTCCTCTAAATTGATTAATTTACCGCCATATTCTTTAAATTTCACAAATTTCATATTACTAATATAATTAATTATTAATTAAATTTATAATAGGGTATCTAATCCTAGTTTATATTTTATTTTTTTATATATTTATTAATATTATTAAAACTACAAAATTATTCACTAATTTCATCTAAAAATAAAAGTTATTTAAATAAATTTTAAATTATATATTTATATTAATTAATTCAATATTTAATTTTATAATAAAGTTTAACCGCAATTGCTGGCACAATATTAATTTATAATTATATATATATATATATATATATATATATATATATATATTACTAATTTTAAATTTATTTAATAATAAAAATATTAAAATTAAAAATTAAAATTTAATTAAATAATTAATTATTTAAATTAATTATAATTTACACTAAAATAAATATATAAATATAAATATAAAATAAACATAATTTTAAACCAGAAATAATTTATTAAATTAATAATATAAATAGATTTTTTTTTTTTTTTTATTTATATAAATAATTTATATATTATTAATTATTTAATAATTATTATGTTATAAATTATTAAATAATTTATATATTATTAATTATTTAATAATTATTATATTATAAATTATTAAATAATTTATAATATATAAATTATTAAATAATTTATATATTATTAATTATTTAATAATATATATTTTAATTATTTAAACTAACATTAAGTTATTTAATTTGTATATTATTAAATAATTTATATATTATTAATTAATTACAAATATATTATAAATTATTAAATAATTTATATATTATTAAATGAATAATATTAATTATAATTATAAAAATATATCAATTTTATATAAACCATATTTT